AAAGTGAAAGAAATCATTTTATCTACTAATAGTGGACAAATTGGCGTATTACCAAATCACGCCCCCATTGCCACAGCTGTAGATATAGGTCTTTTGAGAATACGCCTCAACGACCAATGGTTAACGGTGGCTTTGATGGGCGGTTTTGCTAGAATAAGTAATAATGAGATCACCATTTTAGGAAATGATGCGGAGATGAGTACTGACATTGATCCGCAAGAAGCTCAACAAGCTCTTGAAATAGCTGAAGCTAACTTGAGTAGAGCTCAGGGCAAGAGACAAGCAATTGAGGCAAATCTAGCTCTCAGACGAGCTAGGACACGAGTAGAGGCTGTCAGTGTTATTTCCTACTAGTAAACAAACAAATACATAAAATAAAAATAAAAAAGAAGTTCGTTAGAAGTTCTTTATTATACTATACATCACATTTGGCTTCCACCAGTTGAACACAATCAAGTCTAACCTGATTATACAACGAAAAAAAGAAGATGGATAGAAAAACTTATTAGATACCATTGACTCCGGTATCTAATAAGTTCTACCTTACCTACTATTGGATTTGAACCAATGACTCCCGCCGTATGAAAGCAATACTCTAACCACTGAGTTAAGTAGGTTATTTATTATCACAAAAAAAGGACCCCTCGCTTCGGGGATTATAGGTGGAATATCATTTCTAAGCAATACCAATCCATTAAAACGGATCAGAGAGCTATCGTGTAGTATCATGGAATACCCATCTTGACAAGAGATTATCCATATGTTAAGATATCTATGACAAGGGCTATAGCTCAGTTAGGTAGAGCACCTCGTTTACACGTGCGCCAATGCTTTTCAAGGGAGCCCGTTATGCAATGAACATAATTTCTCTTATTGAGAAAGAAAAATCGATGTCTTACTCCATAGATTCGAGGGAACAAGAGAACAATAGCCTGACAAATATTTGGTTCGGTCCGATTCGGGTTCGAATTCAGGTGCCCAATCAAATGGAACCCGCCATTAATTTGATAATTGATAAGGTAAATACCCAGTCCATTCAATGCTAGGCATAATGAGTATAAGGTCCTCAAAAGAAACTCTTTTCGTCCTATGAACTTTAAGGTGTATGAAGTTTCATATTTGACTCTTGCAGCGGAGCGATAGAAATTCCATTTCACTTAGGTTGATCTAGGCCGGAAGCAGACCTAAGTCAAGGTAACCCTTCTTTGAAACACTTTGGTATTGCTCCTGTATCAAAATACAAATAATGAATCAGAGCACATGGAACCATCTCATTATCCTCTTATTTTCCTGTAAAGATAAAATATGGTGGACTAACTGATATTTACATCAGTTGATGAAAGAGCCCAATGCAAAAAAATGCATGTTGGGTCTTTGAAACAGTTCGAATCATTTCGATAATAATCAGTTTGATCTGTTTTACCGAGAAGGTCTACGGTTCGAGTCCGTATAGCCCTAATACATTCTATTTTTGTTTTGTGTAGACATTCTCTATTTTAGTTTAATCTAGTTTTCATTTCCTCTATATTAGATTATAAGTATTTTATGTAAGTATTTTATGTGGATCATTTATGATTCCGTTGATTCTACCACTTTGTGGTATCTTTCATTATGTAGTGTAGGTTTGCTCTAAAACAAACCTTTTTTGTAGCGAAACCTAAATCATTCGTTGGTTTGACTTTACTAAGTGTTATTAAGGAAAATAACAATTTTCATCTAGGACAAGGAAAAGAAAGAAAATGGAATTGTTTGGTGCATTAGATTAGATTATGTTTACTATCGAATCAATAGAAGAAATGAGGATCCTCCACATTTTAATGAAAAGAATACTTTGAGTGGAATATGCTAGAAATCTTTAGCCATTTTACCCATATGACTACTGAAATTGCATTTTTTTTTTAATGAAAAAAAAATGTAAGCGGGGTTCCGTTGTATGAATCTTTAAACAAGACATGCCTTATAGCAAACAAATTCTAAACTATGCGGTTTGATTTGATCAAAAGAAATTCTCGTTTCGCCTAAGAAGTTCCGGATGAATTGAAAATTCCAATCGAATAATTCAGCCTATTCCACCTTAATAGGAGTACATTTATGTTTCTGCTTCACGAATATGATATTTTCTGGGCATTTCTAATAATATCAGGCGTTATTCCTATCTTGGCATTTGTAATTTCCGGAGTTTTAGCTCCGATTAGTGAAGGACCAGAGAAGCTCTCTAGTTATGAATCGGGTATAGAACCCATGGGGGATGCTTGGTTACAATTCCGAATCCGCTATTACATGTTTGCTCTAGTTTTTGTTGTTTTTGATGTTGAAACGGTCTTTCTTTATCCATGGGCAATGAGTTTCGATGTATTAGGTGTATCTGTCTTTATGGAAGCTTTAATTTTTGTGCTTATCCCAATTGTTGGTTCAGTTTATGCATGGCGAAAAGGAGCATTGGAATGGTCTTAGCTGAATACTCAGACAATCAAAAAAAGGAAGTAAAAGATGACATTGA